TTCTCCACTCCATCTCACTGTGGCCACCCTTATGGAGAAGATTCTAGGGCCACTCTCTACTGGTTCCCTTCGCTTAGGCATCCACAAAGGTGAGAACAAGCCCCATTGTGAGGTTCAATTACTTTAGTAATCCAGAAGATGTGGAGAAGTGTGTTAATGGCACACGCAAGATAGGGGCTATTCTTAGAAGCCGCTAAATGGCAGATTTCAGATTCCAGGAGTGGTATGGTGGTCGGAGTTTTAGATTTGTTGGCCCAGCATTACCTCATGATCAGTAGATTGAGCACTAGCGGAAGGTCCTGCACATAAAAAAAGATTACACTGCAGAGACCTTTTAAAGCCTTTGATTACGTGGTCAAGACCCGGTACTAGGGTATGAGATGTGGCAGAAAATAGCCCGAATGGGTGTAGGGTGTAGAATCAACTCGCATAAATGCCCGGTCAAAGAAGGGCTTGCTAGAACTCTGAAGAAAGGCTTAAAGCAGAGTTTTCTCACTAACTCAGGAAAGGCTCAATCAGGTTCGAGGAGAGCTTCAATCAAAAAAGCCTACTTATTCTACTCGAAAACCCTATTAGGCAGTAGTGGCAAGCACAGCAGAAAGGAGCTTTCGGCGGGGAATCCTCATTGTGTACTACCTAGCCGACTCTCTTAGTGTATCACCGGAGTCTATCTAATGTCTCCTAATGCAGCTACGAAGGGCAATGCTTTGTGGAAACCGGGCACTGAAAGAGAGATTTCAATGGAGACTTCAAAAGCACTAAGACAGCCGGAAGCGCCCCAAGCATGATCTGAAATCATACCATTAGGCTTGGGAACCTAATGTTTCCACCCATTGACTGGCAAAAGTACTGATAAAAGCCCATTTCTTTAGCAAATAATGAACAACATTGAGCTAGCACGTCAGACTTGCCTGTCTACTTGAGGGAAGGTGTGAATCCTGTCTTCTGTGAACAGCAATCGCGTAATAATTATCGCCTGTTATTGTCGGGGTTGGCTAGCCCATTTCCAATCCGGGCTTGAGTTGTTTTCATTATTTCTTTTAAACGGGCAGGAGCTTGTATATTATTCATATAATTACTGATTTTAGACATATGTGAACTAATTACACTACGAGGATAATGATGTATATGTATATGCTTAGTTCTACTAATAGGAGGGCTACGAGGAATGCGACGAGAGACAATACTTTGACTTGATGAGGATTCACCAGCATCATTATTATCATACAAAGAGAGTTTCTCTATCCTATCTGTAATCTTTCTATCCTATCTGTAATCTTAGAGACACCCAACGCACGAGCATTGTTGGCGAGCAAAGATGAAATTGTAGATCTCATATACCTCAGATTCATATAATGGTACGGTGAAGGAGAAAGAAAAGACACATGAGAAGCAAGATTACCAGAAGCAAATCTGGGAATCTTGTCTATGATTCATAGCCATAGGGCATTGATTTTTGTAGATGGAGATATAAGCCTGGATTTTGGCATAGCATTTCTACTATGAGTCCGCCACCGCTGTGTCTAGGTATACACAAAACTAGAACCCATCTATGCATGGAGATGGTGGAATCAATCAACACCATCTATACTGTCCGGGATTGGGCATCCATATACATATACATAAGCAACCTTTGGAGAAGGTTCCCTATATACTATATAGTCTATGGAAAGGATATTTTCTCCGGTAAGCCGGTGCCCTGCAACCTACTAGTAATAGAACCCAGTACACACTCTCTATATGATAGAATGAGAACTCTTCTAGATAGAGAGATAGGACTACTTATTCTCTATAAGGTGGCTCAAGGTGTCTTATGTATTTTAGAAAAGCAGTTGCCCTCCTAGCCCGTCTGTCTTTCTTTCTATAGATCGGGTTCAGCCCTACTCTAGTAGGAGTAAGCAAGGCAACTCTTCCCTATCTACCTGTTGGATACGGGTTTCAAATCCAGCTACTTCAGGGTTTGATACCGATGAGTTGTTGCTTATTCTGCTCTAGGTTACGAAACCGTTGTATGAAGCCCATTCTGATCATATGGTTACTTTACACCTGACCTATTACCTATTACTCGAGTACCATCGTACTAGGGCAATCAATTACACGACATCTCCCAAACTCCATGCTTCAGATAAAGGCATTCCGGGACTATCCATTCTAGAGCATGACCTATACCTGTAACTCTATGCCAACATCCCTCTCATCGTCTGAGTACGCAACTAGGCTATTCCAAGCATCTCTCCGGGCCATTCCCAGGATCTAAACTAAACAGTGGTTTTTCTTCTTTACCGATACCCTCTCGCCCCGAGCTTTCTGCTACAAACTCTCGCCCAGAGCTTTCTGATACAAAATCTCGCCCCGCTCCAAACTCGCGATCAGAGCTTTTTTCTAATACAAACTCGCGACCCGAGGACCTTCTTCCGTATCGTTTAAATTCACTGCTCACGCGGATCGTAACAATTCTTTAGAAAAACAATAATTTCTTTAAGGAACGGGCTTTCCGTCCCCAAAGAATTCAAGCTTTCGTAAATAGTTGCTAAATCCTCAAGATTTTTAAAGTCAACTTTCGGTATTATATATAATAAATCATGAGGATACATCAAAACGGGAAGTTTTAACCCCAAGTCGTCTTCAAGGAGCGGTCGTAAAAACTCTAAACAAATATCTTCCTTCAACGTATCCGCTAGACACTCGTCTACCATATTCTGAAAGTTCTTCCAGGTCAATTTCTCACTCATAAGGACAGATCTCCGGACAACCCGAACAACAACATCGGTAGGAACATCTTTAAAAGGCAACATCTTAATTGTATTTACTAGATGCATGATAGCAAACGTCTGTATAGAGTTATACATTAGAATAATATACATTATATGCGAGTAATAAGCCTGGAATTTTGCATAGCAGAGAGACTCTTCCGAGAGACTCTGACTATGAGGCCTTACCCTGTGTTACTGGTTACCCATATCTGCAGTGAGAGTTTGGAATCAATCGACAAACACTATGCTTTCTGGGATTAGGGCATCCATACAATAAGCGCTGGCATTATATATATGGAAAGGATACATTTTTTACGGGTATGCTATTACTAAACCCGATAGCCCAACAACCAAATAGAACCAGTATCACACTCTATAGATTGTAGAACTATAAATAGTCTAGCTATAGAGATAGGCCAACTTATACTCTAGTAGTAAATTATATTAATTATTAATATTGTAGTAAATTAATATAAATTAATTTTAATAAAAAAAGAATTGATACAAAAAAGAAATACACGAAAAGATAAGAAGAGATGCGCCCACCACCTATAGATTTGATACCTTCACCTACAAAGAAACTCAAAACACCAACTCCATTAGTAATTCCATCTATTACTCGTCTATCAAAAAAAGAAGTTAACTTGGCCAATCCTCTTATTCCCCCAATAAGGAATCTTGCATAAAAAGCATCTATGTAACCACGATTATATGACCAATCATATATACCATTTATTATTTTGTCCAAAAGAATTCTTTTAGGGCCTGTTTTAACAAAAGAGTTAATTAAGTCCCAATTTTGTAAAGATGAATAAACAGGTTTATATAAAAAGAAGGCTATAAATATTCCAAAAATAGCTATACTAACTGAAAAAAGAGCATCTTTCAAAAATTCATACCAATCTATAGAATTATTCAAATTTTGATGTAAAAGGTTTATAGACGGAGTTAACCATTTTGATAATATATCCAAATACACTCCTTCGTGATTGAAAGGAATTCCTAGGGATCCAACGAACAACGTAAATAGAACCAATACAAGTATAGGAAATAACATAGTATTATCCGATTCATAAGGATACGAAAAAAACTTCTTATTTCCAAAACTGGTAATAGTAATAAAAGGTTGTGTGATGTTTCTTGCATTCTGATCAATTCGATACGTTTTTTTTGAAAAAAAAGAAAAAATATTATGATTTTTCATTGTTAATAACGTTAATAAACTAAAATTTTTGTTAATTTTTTTTGAATCTTCTTTACCCCATAGAGATATTGAATAGAAGGGGGTATTCTTTTTGCCACTATAATTTTGAAAATGAACGTTTAAATGTCCTTCAAAAGTAAGTAAATAGATTCGAAACATATAAAATGCGGTTAATCCCGCTGTAAACCAAGCTATTATTGCGAAAATGGGTGAATACAACCAAGTATCATTAATAATTTCATCTTTGGACCAAAAACAAGCAAGAGGCGGAATACCACAAAGAGAAAGTGTACCTAATAAAAAAGCGGTTTTGGTAATTGGGACATGCTTTGTTAAACCCCCCATAAAAACCATATTCTGACTTTTATTTGGAGAATATCCAACAAGAGTTTCCATTGAATGAATAACGGATCCAGATCCTAAAAATAATAATGCTTTCGAATAAGCATGAGTAATCAAATGAAATAAAGCACTTCGATAAGACCCCATACCTAGAGCTAACATCATATAACCCAATTGAGACATTGTGGAATAGGCTAAACCTCTCTTAATGTCTTTTTGAGCAAGGGCAAAAGTTGCTCCGAATAATATTGTTATTACTCCTATCAAAGAGATGAAATTCATTATATGAGGGATGACTATGAAAAGAGGAATAAGCCGAGCTACAAGAAAAATGCCCGCAGCTACCATAGTAGCAGCATGTATAAGAGCCGAAATAGGAGTAGGTCCCTCCATGGCATCCGGTAACCATACATGAAGGGGAAATTGTGCAGATTTAGCAACTGCACCGGCAAATAATAGAACGGCACAGAAAGTAACAAATAAAAAATTGACTTCATTATGATTATTAGAAATCAAGTTATTGAATATTTTGAATAAATCTCGAAATTCGAAACTCCCTGTTATCCAATAAAAACCTAAAATTCCTAATAATAAACCAAAATCCCCAACACGATTAGTTACAAATGCCTTTTGGCAAGCATTTGCAGCAACAGGCCGTGTGAACCAAAACCCTATTAATAGATATGAACACATTCCTACCAATTCCCAAAAAATATAAATTTGTATCAAATTAGAACTAGTAACTAATCCTAACATAGAAGTACTGAAAAAACTCATATAAGCAAAAAATCTCAAATATCCTTGATCATAAGACATATAATTATCACTATAAATAAGAACCATAATTCCAATAGTAGTAATCAATATTGACATAATAGAAGTAAGCGGGTCGATCAAGTAACCGAATTCTAAAGAAAAATCATTATTGATGATCCAAGACCATACATATTGATAGATAGAACTGCCATTTATTTGCTGAATAGACAGATTGATCGAAAAAAGCATGACTATACTTAACAAAAAAACACTTTGAAAAGCCCACATACGGCGAAGACTTTTTGTTGCCGACGGAAAAAGAAGAAGTCCCGCTCCTATTAAGATAGGAACTGGAAGTGGAAGGAAAGGAATTATCCACGCATATTGATATGTCTGTTCCATAAAAAAGTTTTTATTCTTAATTTATTGTTTCCGATTTACCGGATCCTACCCCCTTTCAATTTCAAAACAAAAGGGGTCAATAAAAAAATCAAGAGATGTACTAACTTAAAGATATTTTTCGAATTTTATATATTATCTGGGTCTTTCCAAAATACTTTAAATATTAAAATAAAGAAGTTACAATTGGGCAAATGATATGACCAACTTGCTCATAAAAAGCGAATTTAGTTATTAACTAAGATTTTTCTTAAAATAACGAAAATACGAAATTTCATTATTATTATATGACTTTATATTCATAAAGTTTATATTCATAAAGTAAGGATAAAAAATTATACTAAAAAGATTACTTGATTATGATATGAATCGATATGAATCATAGGATTAACTAAGGTAAAAATTTTGTACTAATCTCGCTTTTTAGTCAGTTTGTTTCAAATCATTAACTAGTTTCATTATAAAATTGATTGATTATTTTACGTTTCAATAAAAAAGACATTTATAGGAAACGCTATAATATCTAACATTTTTTATAAGATTTTTTATATTTATCAAAAAGGGGGGGGTAAAATAAAATCAAATTTAATTTTTTAACAAAACGTGTATCTTTTAATAAATTAATTACTTTAATTACTAGTTTGATTCGAATTTTAAAATGGAATTTGGAAGTATTCTTTACTCAAGTTTGACCAATTAATAGAAAATTAAAGTTTTCATTAGGCAATGGGTTTTTAAAGGGTTCTTAAATCCTTGGGTGTATTTTATTCTGTATAAATATAAATGAAAGAAATGTAGAAAAAAAAAAAGGACAGAGCTCAAAAGGGAAGGTCTTTTTTAGATTCTTTGTCTCACCAAATCAAATTTCTATAGTACAACAGCGGATTCTATAGATATAGATGTGAATCATAAAGAACACAAAATAAAGATACGAATCAATAAAACGAGTCTTTCTTACGAATATTCTATGTATATATATATATAAACTTTTGTTGAAAAAAAAATTAAATTATATTTTTCTAGTAAGATTTTGTACGATTTTTGCATATCTTTTATCTACTACTATATTATCTAGAGAATAACTCGATAATGAATAGATTCGTTTTGACCAATAGATGTCTTTCACATCCAACTATAACAATGAGTAACCTCTTAATTTTTAAATGGCAGTTCCAAAAAAACGTACTTCTATTTCAAAAAAGCGTATTCGTAAAAATATTTGGAAAGGTAAGGGATATTGGGCAGCCTTAAAAGCGTTGTCATTAGGGAAATCTCTTTCTACCGGAAACTCAAAAAGTTTTTTTGTTCGACAAAAAAATAAGTCATAAAATAAAACATTGGAATAATCTGAATAGAAAAATAGGCCCATTTCATTCTTAATAGGAGATTAACAAACCTATTGTTTGTGGCTAATCAATATGAACTAGAACTCACTTCGCCGTTAGGATATGTATAATAAGAATTCTTCGGTTTAGGGGTTAGTAAATTATAAAAAGCTTTTGACTTTTGAAAAATAAAGACAAGATACAAAACTTGAGCCTTTTTAGTATTTAGTATATTTTCTTGTTTTGGGGGTGGGGAGTCCTTTTTCCCCATCAACCTATTTGTCACAATTACAATAATCGAAGTTTTTCTATATATAATATAAATATACGAATATATATACGAAGAAGGGTAAAAAAGAGATATTTAGTTAAAATAAATACATCCTTGAAACTTATTTATTCATTTATTTTTTTATTTTGAAAACTTTTTGTGTAACTTTCTGACTTCTTTTTTATCTGAATAATAATATAAATTTCCCATATATCTGTCTCTTTCAACTCAACCGACAAAAGCCTGGAATTTTTTGTCCGAGTTAATGTGTCAGGTTTGAGTAATAAAAAGGGGTTTTCTTTTTTGTTCATTGGTAAAATCCCTTTTTTCACTTTTCGGAAATAATAGAATATAAATGATAAATTTTTTATGAAAAAAAAAAAAAAAAATAAATCTTTTATAGTTCTATCAATAACTAGAGGGTTAAACTTTATAGTTTCAAGAGTTCGA